GGGAATCGAACCCGCATCGTTAGCTTGGAAGGCTAGGGGTTATAGTCGACGTCAAGTTAGCATTTTTCACTTTAACGTCTCTACTTCAAAACCGAACATGAAACTTTGGTTTCATTCGGCTCCTTTATGGAAGATGGAAAAATTTCTAGATCTAAGATAACATGTGAATCAACTTGAAAAATATACCCATACCATCTATGTCAGCTTTTTGTTTCAATACATTCAAAACGACTCGCTTTCTAGATGATCCCTCTAGAAGACGGCGATTATAACAATCTTTCTAGTTACTTCGTTCTCTATTTCTATTTGTTTGAAAGGATCCGAACAGGAAAAAGATTTTCTTTCTACCGAGCTAAAATAATATGGCCATGTCTCTAGTAAACTAAAGACATCATATAATAGCTATTTTGCTTCAAGTTTTCTCTACGAATCAAAAAAGTTGAAGATTTAGTTACGATTAGAAATCGACTTTTAGATCGTCATCCATGGACCCCTTTCCCATACTCATTCAATTGGAAGTATTGATCCAATTTGAAAATTTTGTTTCGCAATTTCAGAATCCAATTTTTCCATTTTTAAGGGGCCTTTGGATAGAAATCGCGAGAATTTATATTTTTCCCCGACGTGGTATTGAGAGGTAAAGGATTCAATCCCCTTAAGAAAGAAAGTTTTTGGTCGGAATAGGAATGAAACCGAAATACCCCTTAACTATTAAGGAGATTAATCGAACGAATCACACTTTTACCACTAAACTATACCCGCTACAATCCCATTATTATAGACAACCGGGACTTTTGTCGAACAGGGGAATTGGGTGTAATCAAAAAAATCATGAAAATTGGAGTGATAACGTTTTGCGTCGGGGTTTTCACTTTTCTCAGATTCTGAGAAGAGGGCAACTAAATACCAAGTTCTATCTTTTCTTTTGCTGGAAGCATGGTGCTAGATACGTCGCACCAAAATCACCAAAATCAGAACAGAAAAATAAGGTTTCATTGTATTTATTCCATAAAGGCAGTCAAGTAACTAAAACAAGGAAGAAAAAATAATAGAAGCGGTCCTTTTATATTCTATCAAAAGTTAGAGCAAGTTCTCTAGTAAGTATGGAAAAAGTACTTCTTAGTTTTCTTCTTGCTTTAATCTATACATTCTATTCTATTCTATTCTATACTCCATATCGTAATAGCCTACTAGAATTCGTTGAAATAGAAAAAGGCCCGGGTGGGTAGTGACCGGGCCAGGCCGTAGAAATAAAAAGGGCCTTTCAAAGAAAATAAAAGCAAGGAAGTCCTCTTTCCTTATCTTTATATTTCGTTTTTTTCTTTCTATTAGATCTTTTGAGTCTTGACTTTATCTAAAAGGTAAAAGGAATTGCTACTAAAAGTTTTACATATCTATAATAGATATATATCTTATATCTATATCTATATAATAACGAGAAAGATATAAAGATAAAGAAGGAGAAAGAACGACTTTTTTGAATCCTTACTTCAGGTGGAATGTAACCTATTAAGAATTATAATTATCTTTTTCAATTGGGAGAGATGGCTGAGTGGATGAAAGCGTCGGATTGCTAATCCGTTGTACGAGTTATTCGTACCGAGGGTTCGAATCCCTCTCTTTCCGTTTTCGTCGATGAATTGATTTTTTCTGTTTTTTCAAATTTCAAAAATACTTTTTCCTAGTTAAACGGGTCGAATAGATAAAAAAATCCGAAGAAAATGAAAAAATCAAGCTAGAAAAAGGAACAAACCTTTTATTGAATTAGTCTTCACGTCCAGGATTACGGCTTGGGTCATTAGAGAGGAATCCAAAGATGAAGAGAGAAACAAAGAAGATTACTACTGTATAAACGAAAAGTTTGAGAGTAAGCATTACACAATCTCCAAGACCCTTTGGAAAAACGAGAAAAGAGAATAGATCATCCATTTTTATACCCCAGATTCTATTTTGACACCAAGAAATGAAGTGCTTTCTTGAAATAGAAACGAATTGGAAAAAAGTGAAATTAATTTCAAATAAGAGTCGTTTATTCGCCAAAATTGCTTTCCTACCCATAATTAGATAACTAGATATTCTTAGATAATTAGATATGGGGGGGGGGGACCCTAACCCTAGACTAAAATAAAATAATTCAAATTCAATATAATTAAGGCCTGTCACTCGAAAAGGGTCAGATATGGGGAAATGTGGCTAGCCGGATTTGATTTATCGTCGTGATCCACGAATTTCAAGGTTTGAATAGAAGGTTGATACTTTAAAGACTTAGTTGATCTTAGCAATGGGTATAATTTTTCTTGCAGAAATCATGAATTTTCTAGGATAGTATTAAGTAGCTTATCGAAAACTTACCGCGGCTTGCCACACAAAGGCTAAAAGAAAAAAGAACACAGGTATGACTGGCATAACATCTATGATTGGATTCAAAAAAGCATAGGCCTCGGGTAATTTGGCGAAGAAAAGACTACTCATATAAAGGGCAGAATTAAGACAGATACAGATCAAACTAAAGATATTAAGCATAACAGACATTTTTTCTTGTAGATAATTCTAATTTGATTGAGTTCTGGATATAACGAAAAATGAAGAAAGTAAGGTAGACAAAAAAATCCTTCTTTTTCGTTGAACCTGCCCAATCAAAACTCCTCTAATTCTCAAAGGAGAATAGAAGCAGCAATCATATTTTTATCTAATATTTTAATTGAGTTATATGTAATGATCAATAAATTCAGTCGAATTCTATATCTCGATGTGTCAAATTCCTAGCACGAACTTAGAATTTAGATTGATATATTCAAATCAAATATCAAAAATTTCTTATAGATATACCGCAAGACTTGACAAAAGGGGGATATTGGTCTATAATTCTAATGTGTCATAGAACACTAAATGGGATGTTGTCTAGGGTCAGGCAACGGGTTTGAAACCCAGCGGGAAAGGGAATTGATTTCTTTCGTATCCCCGAAGGATACTCTTATCCATGGAATCGGACGTTGACAGTGGCCAAGGCAACGGGTTTTTCGTTCAGCCCGGAAGGTTCGATCCCTTCCGTCCCGAGGATATCCGTCCATTCTATTGAAATATTGAATCAAACAAAAATGGGGCGTAGCCGAGTGGTAAGGCGACGGGTTTTGGTCCCGGAAGTCGAAGGTTCGATCCCTTCCGTCCCAAGGATATCCTTCCATTCTATTGAAATATTGAATCAAACAAAAATGGGTCATACCCCATTGGTAAGTCGTCGGGCTTTGGTCCTGGAAGTCGAAGGTTCGATCCCGTTCCTCCCAGAGGATATCCTATCCATTCTATCCGAATATTTAGTTGTTTTAAGTAAACAACAGTCTACTTAACAGTTTTCTATTGGATAAAATCTGATTCTTCTTTCTTCTCTGATTTTGACTGATTCTTTTCGGAATCATATCTCAAATTTTCCCAAATGTAAAGAAACCAAGTGCAAATGACATGCAGATCTAATAGAATAGATTTGTGATTCGGGTAAGATGATAGAAGATCTATCACAACACAAGCGTTTGAATAAACAAAATAGGGCAGAGGTTTCATCCTATGCTCATGCCCTTCATATTGAAGGAAGTTTGTTACTTCGAAAAATCTTAGGCTACATATCTATTTGAATTTGCAATAATACGTTTTGAATCTAAATGCGAAATAACCTATCTTCCCTATCTCTTATTACCTATAAGGTAGTCCAACTATTCATTTTCTATTCATTTTAGCGGATCTATGAATTCTAAATAAGAGTTGGTTAATGAAATTCAATTACTGATAGAATTCAGTCCTTTTTTTAAGAGTGGGTTGGGGTAAAATTGAAAATAGGAGCAAGGACTGAATTTAACCTTGTTTGTCTTTGCCTCTAGTTTGCCTAGATCATAAAATTTCCATTCCGTAACTCTGTAAATAATAAAGGGTCCTTTTTGATTTATGATTCAGCAATCCAGATGAAATTGTGGGGAGTAGATAGCCCTTAAAAAGTATAAATTTCAATGTCTGTATCCCGAATCTCATTAACAAAGAAGCAAGTTAGACCTCTAACCAATATTCTTTCTTTGAATTTTTGAGGTATTTGGTCTTTGGATCTAATGAAAAATTGTAAATCTATGTCTAGCTTGAGACGAACAGTGAGTCATCCATTGTATTCACTTTCATTTATGGCACGACTGAAGAAAGATTACTTCAAAAAAATACGAAAATACATATCAAATGGGAAGTGCTGTAGGTAGTGTTATCGTTCTATTTCTTCTATTTTAGTGAGAACCCGTTTTCTTTGTGAAAAAAATTTTCATCCCTAAGATGTTTCCATTTTCATATTGACCATAGAATATCCATATCAGTAAGAGTTGTTCAGTCTAGCCTATGTGAGTTACTTAAAGATTGAGTTATTTAAAGATGCGGATTCGTAGGTAATTCATTTTTCGTCTTATTTAGTTATGTTAGTGATGTTCCTTCTATATTTGTAGTTTTGTCTATTTCTCTTAGATATTTTTCTGAATTTTTTTTCGTTTTTTATTTTTAGTTCAAATCTATATATTTCTAGAAAAAAGATTCTATTCCTCCACTAAAAGACAGGGTCTTCAGAAGATTTCTTCCGAAAAATCTTTAGCATCTATGTATAGAAGAAAAAGTATAGCTTATTCTGTTTGTCTACCGCCCGACCCAATAATTATTCCTGATTCCATAATTGAATCAATTTCATAGGGGTTCCAAATTCGAGGAATGCTATGGTAAAACTTCGTTTAAAACGATGTGGTAGAAAGCAACATGCAACTTATCGAATCGTTGCAATTGATGTTCGATCCCGAAGAGAAGGAAGAGATCTTCGTAAAGTGGGTTTTTATGATCCGATAAATAATCAAACGTATTTAAACGCTCGTGCTATTGTATATTTTATTGAAAGGGGTGCTCAGCCTACCGAAACTGTTCGGGACATTTTAAAGAAGTCGGAAACTGTTCAGAATCATTTAGAGGCGCTGAAGGTTTTTAGGAGA